TGATTAATATATCAGAATATTTAGTGCCGGGTTACTTTTCATAAATTTTTAATAGGGACTTTCAGGCCAATTGGCGGATGCAATAAATAAAGATTAGTGCACATATATATATATAATGTGGATGCCAATTTATACCTCAACTTATTGGCCCACGCGTTCTTGAGTCCTCCTTGGTTTAGGGGTTTGACAAGGAAAACAGGATTCGCTGAGCGTAGGGGGGTAGGGGGGTTTGTCGCGTGAAAACCAAAAAAGGGGGCACTATATAAGGATAAGCTGAACAAGAGATGGATATGGTATGCACTTGACTTAAAAATATGTGGTTCTTAATTTATGTCTTACGATAATTAATATTTACTATCACATACAAGGAAAATGCTCAACCTTGAATAACATTTGAATTTGCACTCTGGGATGCCAAGTGAAATGAAAAAAGGAAAAAATACGTTATGCATATAAAAGAACGCTCGGCATGGTGGGTAACGAGACATATGTACTACACCATTAATCAAATGCCAGTATAATTATCCGAGGGTGGGATACTACAATATATGTTCCTGAAATAGGAACCAGATGCCAGTAATAGTTCACAGTGTGCAACCCCCACATTCTTTGTCCTTGATTCCATCATGCATGATGTGCCTTCATGTAAATTAGTTGGTGGTTTCTTACTACATTAATATGGTTTGATGGGATTTTAGTTGTTCACTTCAAGGAGAAATTTGAGGTCAAATTTTTAGGGAATTAATATGTTACTCAACTTAAAATAATATTTATTGTGAGTTTTAATGTTATGCTTATGCATACCTTAGTATTTAGTACTTGCTTTGTGGTTAAAATAATAGGATGGTGATAATACATATATGTATTAATGCATTAATGTAATATTATGCATATTATGTACTAAACCATAAGGGGTGGTTTACCCCAGAAAATAGTTTAGTTTAGAATTCTGGCTTTGGGAGCCAGTGGTGAGAGTTAAAATCTCTCTTTTCTGGGCGCTAGGGAGGAATTTAACCTCCGATCTTCGGATTACAAGACCGATGCTTTTAGACTAAGCTACTAGGGCAGGCTCATTCTAGTGCTTTATTTTCTAATCATCCTGCTAGTGGAATAAAGACAAGGAATAGTGCAAAGTATAGTACAGACGCGATTTGTCCAATAATGATATAGGGGTGTTCTACTGGCATTCCTCCGATTCACGTCAGGATAATCATGTCTGCAACCAGGGTTCAGAATAGGAACTGGGTGATTGGGCGGAATGTTAGTCCTCGTTGCTTCGAGGTGTGCAGCAGCGGTACCACCATTAATACTAGAATAGAAAATAGTAGTGCAAGGACACCTCCGAGTTTATTAGGGATCGACCGTAGGATGGCGTAGGCAAATAGGAAGTACCATTCTGGTTGAATATGTGGTGGGGTGACTAAGGGGTTAGCGGGGGTAAAGTTTTCTGGGTCCCCTAGCAGGTTGGGGGAGAATAACGCTAGTAGTGTAAGAGCTAGGAGTATGACTACAAACCCAAGTAAGTCCTTGTACGTAAAGTATGGGTGAAAAGAGATTTTATCTGCGTCTGAGTTTAACCCAATTGGGTTGTTTGACCCTGTTTCGTGAAGAAATAGGAGATGTAAAACGGTTGCGGCGGCAATGACAAATGGCAACAGGAAGTGAAATGCGAAGAATCGTGTTAATGTAGCGTTATCTACTGAGAACCCGCCTCAAATTCATTGAACTAGTATGTCGCCCATGTATGGTACGGCGGATAGAAGGTTTGTAATTACTGTGGCCCCTCAGAAAGATATTTGGCCTCACGGGAGGACGTAGCCTACAAAGGCCGTTATCATAACTAGTAATAGAAGAATTACACCAATGTTTCAGGTTTCTTTATAGAGATAAGACCCATAGTATAGGCCCCGGGCAATGTGTATGTAGATACAGATAAAGAAGAATGATGCTCCGTTAGCGTGGACGTTGCGGATCAGTCAGCCGTAGTTCACGTCCCGGCAGATGTGAGTGACTGACGAGAACGCGGTGGAAATATCTGAGGTGTAATGCATGGCCAGGAATAGGCCGGTTAGGATTTGAGTAGCTAAGCATAATCCCAGAAGGGACCCAAAGTTTCACCATACTGAAATGTTGGATGGTGCTGGTAGGTCAACCAGTGCGTCATTAGCAATTTTGATAAGGGGATGTGTTTTTCGTAGGCTTGCCATAGTGGTTCTTGTAGTTGAATAACAACGGTGGTTCTTCAAGTCATTGGTCTCGGTTAAAGTCTGAGCAAGAATTATGACCTATTTCATGTTTCTGTTATTAATAGCTTTGGTTGTGGGCTTAGTTGCTGTTGCTTCTAATCCTACGCCTTATTTCGCTGCGCTTGGTTTAGTGGTTGCGGCTGGGGTTGGGTGCGGAGTTTTGGTTGGCCATGGGGGTTCTTTTCTATCATTGGTTCTTTTCTTAATCTATCTGGGGGGAATGCTCGTAGTTTTTGCCTATTCGGCAGCCTTGGCTGCTGAGCCTTTTCCGGAAGCTTGGGGTAGTCGGTCTGTACTGGGCTATGTTTTAGTTTATTTACTAGGGGTTAGTTTAGCGGCGGGGGTGTTTTGAGGGGGCTGGTACGAGGGCTCATGGGTAGTTGTGGATGGGTTAAAAGAGTTCTCTGCCTTGCGGGGTGACATTGGCGGTGTGGCTGTGATGTACTCATCTGGCGGGGCCATATTGGTTATTTGTGCTTGGGTGTTGCTTTTAACTTTGCTTGTTGTGCTAGAGCTCACTCGTGGTTTAAGTCGTGGAACTCTTCGTGCGGTTTAAAGGAGGGCGGGGATAGTGGCTAGTACTAGGGTTAGGAGGAAGATGGTTAAGTATGTTTTGATTATTCCTCGTGAGACATCATTTGTGACTTTTGCCATGGTTATTTGTGTTAGTGCCAGGCCTTTTGGCCCGAGGGCTTCGAGCCACGTTTTGTCGAGTTGGGCGGCGGCTGATTGCCCTAGGGTAAGTTTGAGTTTCGGAAGGAGCCGGTGAGTAATTGCAGGGAAGAACCCCAGCATATTTGAGAAGTGATGTGTAGGAATTATAGGGGTAATTTTCATTTGCTTGCTTGTCATGTTGGCTAGTTCTATGGCTACTAGTAGGCCTACAATTGTTACCAGGAGGGCCGCCATTTTTAGGGTAGTTGGTATTGTCATAATTGGTGTTTTTATTGGCGGAAAGTTTTGTGTGATAATAAGTCCTGCGACGATGCTTCCTCAGGCAAGTCGCTTGATGGGATTAATTACTAGTGGGTTATTTTCATTAATGGGGGGCAGGGATAGGAATCGAGGGGTTCCTATGACCACGAAGTACACTAGTCGGAAGCTGTACACGGCGGTGAATGATGTGGCGACTAGCGTTAGGGTTAGGGCTCAGGCGTTTAGATAAGAGGTGTTTAGGGCTTCAATAATTGCGTCTTTTGAGAAAAATCCCGCCAGGAATGGGGTCCCCGTCAGGGCTAGGCTGCCAATTGTGAAGTAGGTTGAGGTGGCGGGCAAAATATTAAATAGGCCCCCCATCTTTCGGATGTCTTGCTCGTCGTTTAGGCTGTGGATGATTGACCCCGAGCATAGGAATAGCATGGCCTTGAAAAAGGCGTGGGTACAGATGTGGAGGAATGCTAGTTGTGGTTGATTTAGTCCAATCGTGACCATTATTAGGCCTAATTGACTTGATGTTGAGAAAGCTACAATTTTCTTGATATCATTTTGGGTTAGGGCGCAAGTGGCTGTAAATAAGGAGGTTAGTGCTCCAAGGCAGAGACAGGTTGTTAGAACCAGCTGGTTGTTTTCCATAAGGGGGTGAAGGCGAATTAGTAGGAAGATTCCTGCTACAACCATAGTGCTTGAGTGGAGTAGGGCGGATACTGGCGTGGGGCCCTCTATGGCGGACGGGAGTCAGGGATGTAAGCCAAATTGGGCTGATTTTCCTGTTGCCGCTAAGGCAAGTCCTATTAGAGGGATTGTTATGTCGAAGTTTTTTGACAAGGTAAAAATTTGTTGAATTTCCCAGGAGTTGAGGTTTATTGCGAGCCAGGCTATGGTTATAATTAGTCCAATATCCCCCACCCGGTTGTAAATGACGGCCTGGAGGGCCGCCGTGTTGGCGTCTGCCCGGCCGTGTCATCACCCAATGAGTAAAAAGGACATGATCCCCACCCCCTCTCAGCCGATAAATAACTGAAATATATTATTAGCTGTAACTAAAATGATTATGGCTACTAAGAATGTGAGCAGGTATTTAAAGAATCGGTCAATGTTGGGGTCGGAGTGCATATATCATAGTGCAAATTCTAGAATTGATCAGGTAACGTATAGGGCAACAGGGACGAAGATTAGGGAGTAATGGTCAAACTTGAAGCTGATATTTACGTCAAACGTTTGGGTGTTTATTCATTGTCAATTTGTGATGATGCCTTCTGTTTTCAGATTAAGGAAGATCATAAGCGGCAAAAGGCTGACAAAGAATGCGGAGCTAACGGCAGTTTTGGTTGCTTCTGCCATGTTGGACCCTTGTTGGTTGGGGTTTAGTGTGGTGAGTAGCGGATAAGCTAAGATGAAGAAGATCAGGAGGAGTGATGAGTGTATAATTAGTGTCATTTTAGCTTCCACTTGGATTTGCGCCAAGAGTTTTTGGTTCCTAAGACCAACGGATGAACTGTTATCCTTTGGAAGCACAAGGAAGCCGCGGATTTTAACCTCGGGGCGTAAGGATTAGCAGTGCTTACTATTTCAGTTCCTCCTTGGTGAGTAAGGGGGTTTTAGCCCCTATCTTTAGAATCACAATCTAATATCTTGATTAAACTATACTTACAATAGCACCACCCTCATATGAGTTCTGGTTTTGTTATCAGTAGGAGGACGGGGATTAGGTGTAAGGTCATTAGTAGGTGTTCTCGGGTATGAAATGGTTGAAGTCCCGTGATGTGATTTGGTGTTGGGCCCCGCTGTGATATGAGGAACATATATAAGGAATAGCCAGCAGTAATCAATGTTCCTAGCCCGGTAAGCAGAATTGTTCATGGGGACCAGCTAAATAATGTTGTGATGATCATGAGTTCCCCTATTAAATTAGGCAGCGGTGGGAGTGCGAGGTTAGCTAGGTTGGCGATGAATCATCATACCGCGGTTAATGGAAAGATCACTTGTAGTCCTCGGGCAAGGACTATTGTTCGGCTATGGGTTCGTTCGTATGCTGTATTGGCCAGGCAGAATAATGCTGAGGATACCAGCCCGTGGGCAATTATTAAAATGATTGCTCCTGAGAATCCTCAGGGGGTTTGGATTAGGATCCCTCCTGCCACTAGTCCTATATGACTTACAGATGAGTAGGCAATTAGTGATTTCAGATCTGTTTGTCGAAGGCAGATTGATCCAGTTATAATAATGCCCCAGAGGGCCAAGATGATGAACGGATAGGCTAGCTCTTTTGATAAGGGGTCCAGCATCACTATCATACGTATTATTCCATACCCGCCAAGTTTTAGCAGAACTGCTGCTAGTACCATGGATCCTGCTACGGGGGCTTCTACGTGTGCTTTTGGTAGTCACAGATGAACGCCGTATAATGGTATTTTAACTAAAAATGCGATTAGGCAGCCGGCCCATCAAATTATGTGGCCTCAGGAGTCGAGTTGTAGGGGTTGTGAGTATTGGAGCACTAATATTGACAATGTCCCAGTAGACTGTTGAAGGAGAAGTAGGGCAACTAGAAGCGGGAGGGATCCCGCCAGCGTATAGAACAGGAAGTAGGTCCCTGCATTGAGTCGTTCGGTTTGGTTTCCTCACCGGGTAATAATAATAAGGGTTGGAATAAGGGTGGCTTCAAACATAATATAAAATATAATGATCTCTGTGGCGCCGAATGCCATGATTAAGAAAGTTTGTAGTGAGGCAAGGAGTATAATATATGAGCGTTGTCGGCTAATTGGCTCAGGGTTGATATGATTTTGGCTGGCTAGGATCATGAGTGGGAGTAACCAGCATGTTAATACCAGAAGGGGGGTTGATAGCGGGTCCGTGGCCAGGAATATGTTGGAGGAGGCCCATCCGGTTTCGGATGTTCATTTTAGTCATGTTAGACTGATAAGGGCGATCAGGAGGCTATGTGCGGTTGTGGTCGTTCATAGCCACTTAGGGGAAGTAAGTCAAATTGTTGGGAATAGCATAATTGTGGGGATTAATACTTTTAGCATTGTAGAAGATTAAGGTTTTGTAGACGGTCGGTGCCGTGGGTGCGGGCGGTGGCAACTAATAATGCCAGACCGGTGCTTGCTTCACAAGCAGAGAAGGCCAAGAGCAGTATAGGGGCTGTTGAGAATCCTGTGGCCTCGAACTGCAGTGCCCATAAGGCCAGTGCGATAAATAGGGATAATATTATTCCTTCTAAGCATAAGAGTGCGGAGAGTAGATGGGTTCGGTGGAATGCTAGTCCTATTATACCTAAAATAAATGCTGAGCTAAAGCTGAAATGTACGGGTGTCATGAGGGGGTCGTGGAATTAAACCACGATTTTCTGAGCCGAAATCAGAGGTCTTATTTTGGACTAACCCCCTATTCTGCTCATTCTAAGCCGCCTTGAGTTCATTCGTAAATTAGTCCCAGGGTCAGTAAAATTAGGACTGTTGTGGCTCAGAAGAATGTTCCGGTGGGGTTGTGGAGTTGGTCTCCTCATGGTAGTGGGAGGAGGAGGGCAATTTCTAGGTCAAAGAGGAGAAATAGGATTGCTACTAGGAAGAAGCGTAGAGAAAATGGTAGGCGGGCGGATCCTAGTGGGTCAAATCCGCACTCATATGGTGATAATTTTTCTGCATCGGGGTTTATTTGTGGTAATCAAAAAGACACGATTGCCAGAATTAAGGATAGGGCTATTGTAATAATTAAGACGGTTATAATTAGATTCATTATCTTTCCTTGGGGTTTAACCAAGACTGTGTGATTGGAAGCCACTTGTACTAACTTTAATACTAGAAAGATTATGAGCCTCATCAATAGATAGACACGTAGAGGAATAGTCATACTACGTCGACGAAGTGTCAGTATCAGGCAGCGGCTTCAAAGCCAAAATGGTGTTCAGATGTAAAGTGGTATTGAATTTGACGCAGAAGACATACTGCCAAGAAGGTTGATCCAATAATGACGTGTAGTCCATGGAATCCCGTGGCCACGAAGAATGTTGAGCCGTAGACTCCGTCTGCGATTGTGAAGGGCGCTTCATAATATTCTATGGCTTGGAGTGCAGTAAAATAGAACCCTAGTAGAATAGTTAATGTTAAAGACTGAATGGCTTGTTTCCGTTCTCCCTCCATAATGCTGTGGTGGGCTCATGTTACTGTAACCCCTGATGCTAGTAGTACGGCTGTGTTGAGGAGTGGCACTTCAAAGGGGTCTAGTGGGGTAATTCCTGTGGGGGGTCAGCATCCCCCCAGTTCTGGTGTTGGTGCTAAGCTTGAGTGGTAAAAGGCTCAAAAGAACCCGAGGAAAAAGAATACTTCGGAGGTGATAAATAGAATTATTCCGTATCGTAGTCCCTTTTGTACTGGGGGTGTGTGGTGGCCTTGGAAGGTCCCTTCTCGGATAATATCACGCCATCACTGGTATATGGTGAGAAGTAGGAGAACTATTCCTAAAGTTATAAGTGTTGTTGAGTGAAAGTGGAATCAGATTGCTAAACCGGATGTTATTAGTAGGGCAGCGATAGCTCCGGTCAGTGGTCATGGGCTTGGGTCAACTATATGATAGGCATGTGCTTGGTGGGCCATTAAACGTTTTCTTGTAAATAAAGGCTTAGAAGAAGTACAAATACATAGGCTTGGATCATTGCCACTGCAACCTCTAATAGTGTAAGCAGAAAGAGTACGGCAGCAGTTAAGATTGCTACTGTTGGTATCATTGGCAGAAGAACAAATACGGCCGTAGCGATGAGTTGAATTAACAGGTGGCCTGCAGTCAGGTTGGCTGTGAGTCGAACCCCCAGGGCTAGTGGTCGGATGAACAAGCTAATTGTTTCGATAATAATTAATACAGGGATCAGTGGAATGGGTGTCCCTTCTGGTAGGAGGTGCCCCAAGGCGACTGTTGGTTGATTTCGTATTCCAATAATCACTGTGGCGAGTCATAGTGGCACGGCAAATCCCATATTGAGCGATAGCTGTGTTGTGGGTGTAAAGGTGTACGGGAGTAGGCCCAACATGTTAGTTGTAATTAAGAAGATTATTAATGAGGCTAATAATAGTGCTCACTTATGTCCTTCTACATTCAGCGGCAGTATTAATTGGTTTGTGAATCGATTAATAAATCATCCTTGAATTGTAATAAGTCGGTTATTAATTCACCGAGATGAGGGGGTTGGGTAGAGTACTCAGGGGAGTGCAATTGCGATCGCAATTAGTGGAATTCCCAGATATGATGGGCTTGCAAATTGGTCGAAGAAGCTTACTATCATGGTCAGTCTCAGGACTCAGTTTTGTGTTTTTCAGCACTTACTGGGATTAGTTCATTTGGTGAAATATGGTTCAAGATTTTAGTTGGAATAATAGTTAAGAAAATTAATCAGGAAAACACTAAAATTGCGAATCAAGGGCCGGGGGTTAATTGTGGCATTTCACTAGAGGTGGTTAGGAATCACCAATCTTTGGCTTAAAAGGCCAATGCTTTGTCCAATATTTAGCTTCCTAGCGAGGCGTCTTCTAGTATCAGTGAAGATCAGTTTTCAAAGTGTTCTAGCGGGACTGCTTCAACTACGATGGGCATAAAGCTGTGGTTGGCTCCGCAGATTTCAGAGCACTGTCCATAAAATACCCCTGGGCGGGAGGCGATAAAAGCGGTTTGATTAAGTCGTCCTGGGACTGCGTCCATTTTTACACCCAGGGATGGAACAGCTCAGGAGTGTAGTACGTCTTCGGCGGACACTAAAACACGAATTGGGGATTCTATTGGGACAACTATTCGGTGGTCTGTTTCTAGAAGTCGGAATTGTCCTGGGGCAAGGTCTTGGGTTGGTACTATATAAGAGTCAAAGCCCAGGTTTTCATAATCTGTGTACTCGTAGCTTCAGTATCATTGATGTCCTATCGCTTTAATTGTCAGGTGGGGGTCATTAATTTCGTCTATAAGATAGAGAATACGCAGGGAGGGTAGGGCAATTAGTACTAAAATAACAGCTGGTAGAATAGTTCATACAATTTCGATTTCTTGAGAGTCTAAGATATATTTATTAGTAAGCTTGGTAGACACCATTGCAACAATAATATATAATACTAAGATGCTAATTAGGAGTACAATTATTAATGCATGGTCGTGGAAGTGAAGAAGTTCTTCTATAACGGGTGATGCCGCGTCTTGGAATCCTAGTTGTGTTGGATGTGCCATTAAGCTTTGGGGTAAGACATGCAGGGATTTAACCTACAATTTCACCTTGACAAGGTGATGTAATTTACATTTTACTAATGTCTTTAGAAGAAAGTGACAGAGTGGTTATGTGGCTGGCTTGAAACCAGCATATGGGGGTTCAATTCCTCCCTTTCTCGTTAATTTGATTGAATTTGAACAAATGCTGGTTCCTCGTACGTGTGATAAGGAGGGGGGCAGCCGTGAAGTCATTCTACGTTTGTTATTGTTAGTTCTACAGATAACACTTCCCGTTTAGCGGCAAAGGCTTCTCATAAGATAAATAGGAACATAATAACCGCTACTAAAGAAATTAATGATCCGATGGATGACACTGTATTTCATAGGGCATAGGCATCTGGGTAGTCAGAGTACCGTCGTGGCATGCCCGCTAACCCCAGGAAATGTTGCGGGAAGAATGTAAGATTGACTCCAATAAACATGATCGCGAAGTGAATTTTTGTTCAAGTGCTGTGAAGGGTGTACCCGGTTAGTAGGGGGAATCAGTGCACAAAGGCTGCTATAATGGCAAATACAGCACCCATCGACAGTACGTAATGGAAGTGTGCAACCACGTAGTAGGTGTCATGAAGGACAATGTCAAGTGATGAGTTAGATAGGACAATTCCTGTGAGCCCTCCCACTGTAAATAGGAAAATGAACCCGAGGGCCCATAGTAAGGGTGTTTCTCATTTGATTGATCCCCCATGGAGTGTGGCTAGTCAGCTAAATACTTTTACACCTGTTGGGATCGCGATAATTATTGTTGCAGATGTAAAGTATGCACGAGTGTCTACGTCCATTCCGACAGTAAACATGTGGTGGGCTCACACAATAAATCCTAAAAGGCCGATAGCCATTATAGCTCAGACTATTCCTATATACCCGAATGGTTCTTTTTTGCCTGAGTAGTAGGCTACAACGTGAGAAATAATTCCAAATCCTGGAAGGATAAGAATATAAACTTCGGGGTGCCCAAAGAATCAGAATAAGTGTTGGTAAAGGATCGGGTCCCCTCCTCCTGCCGGGTCAAAGAATGTGGTGTTGAGGTTTCGATCTGTAAGGAGTATTGTAATCCCAGCAGCTAAGACAGGTAATGAGAGGAGAAGTAGCACGGCGGTTACTAGAACGGATCATACGAATAGGGGTGTTTGGTATTGGGAGATGGCTGGGGGTTTCATATTGATAGTTGTGGTGATGAAATTGATTGCCCCTAAAATTGATGAAATACCCGCTAAGTGGAGGGAGAAAATTGTTAGGTCTACTGATGCTCCTGCGTGAGCTAGATTTCCTGCAAGGGGCGGGTATACTGTTCATCCTGTTCCGGCTCCGGCTTCAACACCAGAAGAAGCCAGTAGCAGTAGGAATGATGGGGGCAGTAGTCAGAAGCTTATGTTATTTATTCGTGGGAATGCTATGTCAGGGGCTCCAATTATTAGTGGTACAAGTCAGTTTCCAAACCCTCCAATAAGAATGGGCATTACTATAAAGAAAATTATTACGAAGGCGTGAGCAGTAACGATTACATTGTAAATTTGGTCATCACCTAGAAGCGACCCGGGTTGGCTTAGTTCAGCCCGAATGAGGAGGCTTAAGGCGGTTCCTACTATTCCGGCTCAGGCACCAAATACAAGATAAAGGGTACCAATGTCTTTGTGGTTAGTAGAGAAGAATCAGCGCGTGATTGCCACAGGTAGGGTGGCCGAGTGCTTAGGCGGTGGGTTGTAGCCCCGAAGACAGAGGTTTAAGTCCTCTTCCTATCAGCCCCGTGGTGAAGAACACATTGGATTGCAAATCCGAAGACGCAGACTAATACTCTGCCGGGGCTTTTCCCGCCTCACTGAGGCAGGCGGCGGGAAAAGTAGATGGATGCTCGCTGGCTTGAGCGCTTAGCTGTTAACTAAGAGTTTGTAGGATCGAGGCCTTCCCATCTAGTAAGGCCTTAGCTTAATTAAAGCGTCTGATTTGCAATTAGGAGATGTAAGTTAATCCCTTGTAGGCCTTAATCAGGGACTAGAAGATTTTCACTTCTACTTAGAGCTTTGAAGGCTTTTGGTCTAATATTATCCTAAGTCCCTAGGCGGTTAGTATTAGGATGGCCGGGGTGACTGGCAGTAACCCCAGGGTAGACACGACAAACAAAGCCAGGGGCAAGGAGACTTGGGTCGTTTGGGTCCGTCAGGGGGCGGTTGAGTTGGTTGTGTTGGGGGAGACGGTTAGTGTTATTGCGTAGCATAGTCGCAAGTAGAAGTATAGACTAATTAATGCGGTTAGAGCTATAGTTGTGGCGATAAGGGGAAGGTCCTGTTTTGCCAACTCTTGCAGGATCATTCATTTTGGCATAAATCCTGTGAGGGGTGGGAGGCCCCCCAGTGAGAGCAGAACTAGGGCAGTTGTCGATGCTAGTACAGGGCTTTTCGATCAGGTTGTTGCGAGTGTGCTGATTTTGGTTGCTAGTGACATCTTCAGGGTCAGGAATGTTGCGGAGGTCATAATAATATATGTTGCTAGTGCAATTAGGGTGAGCTGGGGGGCGTACTGGACTACAATAATTATCCACCCTATGTGGGCGATTGAAGAATAGGCCAGGATCTTCCGTAGCTGGGTTTGGTTTAGTCCCCCTCATCCGCCGACCAATGTGGATGTGGCCCCTAATAGCGTTAGCAGTAGCGGGTCGATGGTTTGGGCTGTTTGGACGATTAGCGCGAATGGGGCAAGTTTTTGTCAGGTGGACAGGATCAGTCCCGTGAGCAGGTCTAATCCTTGTAGAACTTCTGGTATTCAGAAGTGCACTGGTGCGAGTCCAATTTTAAGTGCTAGAGCGGCCACGAACATTGTACTGGCGATGGGGTTTGATAGATCGTTGATGCTTCACTCTCCTGTTGCTCAGGCATTTGTTGTGCTCGCAAATAGGATTATTGCCGCCGCAGTGGCCTGGGTTAAGAAGTATTTTGTAGTTGCTTCTACTGCACGGGGGTGGTGATGTTGCGCTATTAGGGGGGTGATTGCCAGTGTATTAATTTCCAGGCCTATTCAAGCCAGAAGTCAATGAGAGCTAGCAAAGGTTAGAGTAGTTCCTAGTCCTAGGCTGGATAATAGGATTGCAAGTACGTATGGGTTCATTGGCGGAGGAGGGATTTTAACCGTCATGTTCGGGGTATGGGCCCGAAAGCTTCATTAGCTGACCCTGCCCATAGAAAGTGGTGTAAAGGAAGCACCAAGAGTTTTGATCTCTTGAGTATGGGTTCAATTCCCTTCTTTCTAGGAACTGAGGGGATTTTAACCCCTGTAAGTCACTCTATCAAAGTGGTCCTTGGGTGCTCAGGCACAGTTCCTCAGTTACAGTTGTGGGGGGAGCCCCGCCAGCGCGATTGGCAGGGCGGTGTGTCACAGCACGAAGGCTAGTGTGAGGGGGAGGAAATTCTTCCAGACTAGGTGTATTAGTTGGTCATATCGGAACCGCGGGTACGAGGCCCGCACCCATAGGAATACGACGGACAGGAGTGCGGCCTTGGTCATAAGGTTAATTGTTGTAAGTTCTGGGATGCTGGGGATATGTGAGGCCCCCAGGAATAGTACGGCTGAGAGGGTATTTATTAGAAGGATGTTAGCGTATTCGGCCAGGAAAAATAGTGCGAAGGGTCCTCCTGCATATTCTACATTAAAACCGGATACTAGTTCTGATTCCCCCTCCGTGAGATCAAATGGCGCCCGGTTCGTCTCGGCCAGTGTTGAGATATACCATATTGCAGCTAAGGGTCAGGCGGGTACAAGCAATCAAATGCTTTCTTGGGTGACATTAAATGTCTGCAGGGTGTATCCCCCCGAAAAAATAATTACGGAGAGGAGGATTAGTCCTAGGCTAACTTCATAGGAGATTGTTTGGGCCACGGCCCGGAGGGCCCCAATTAATGCATACTTTGAATTAGATGCTCAGCCTGACCCAAGGATCGAGTACACCGCAAGGCTTGACAAGGCCAGGATGAATAAGATCCCTAAGTTAAGATCAGTCACTGGGTGAGGCATAGGTATTGGTGCCCATAGGGTTATGGCCAGGGTTAGTGCAAGCATTGGGGCGGCTAGAAATAGGAACGGAGATGATGTGGACGGGCGAACGGGTTCTTTAATGAATAGTTTTACACCGTCGGCGATGGGCTGTAGCAGCCCGTAGGGCCCTACCACATTTGGCCCTTTTCGTAGTTGTATATATCCTAGCACTTTTCGTTCAATCAGTGTCAGGAAGGCTACTGCCAGAAGTACTGGGACAATGTAGGCCAGGGGGTTGATTAGATGTGTAATTAGGATGTTTAGCATAACTGGGAAGAGGATTTGAACCCCTGGCTAAAAGGGCTTAGGCCTTTCGCAATTTACCATGCTCTGCCACCCCAGTATGTCCTTATTTTGGCCGGCTGGGATTTTGGCTCTCCCTTTACTTTATTTATTTGCTTTCATAAATTAGGGGTGGGGCGTGCTTTAAGTATGGGCCCCCTTTTTCCGATCCTTTCGTACTAGGAAAAGTAGCGTTACAGATAGAAACTGACCTGGATTGCTCCGGTCTGAACTCAGATCACGTAGGACTTTAATCGTTGAACAAACGAACCCTTAATAGCGGCTGCACCATTAGGATGTCCTGATCCAACATCGAGGTCGTAAACCCCCTCGTCGATATGGACTCTGGGAGAGGATTGCGCTGTTATCCCTAGGGTAACTTGGTTCGTTGATCGGCTTTGTTGCCGGATCATATTTGGTCAGATGTTCTGTGGCTTAGAGATGTCTCTCTTAGCTTTAGGAAGTTTTCCCAGTCCACTTGGAGGCTTTTCTTTCCTCCGTGGTCGCCCCAACCGAAGGTAAAATATCATATTCCACAAGGTTTTTGCTTTTTATTAAGTTGCTTGACGTGGTTGAGTTTTGTACCTTAAGCTCCAAAGGGTCTTCTCGTCTTGTATTATTATACCCGCTTCTGCACGGGTAGATCAATTTCACTGACTTGAAAGGGGAGACAGTTAAGCCCTCGTTTAGCCATTCATACAGGTCTCTATTTAAAAGACAAGTGATTGCGCTACCTTTGCACGGTCAAAATACCGCGGCCGTTGAACTTGTGGTCACTGGGCAGGCTGGACCTCCTATACTTGGTTATGTTGCAGGAGGCGATGTTTTTGGTAAACAGGCGAGGCTTGCGTTTGCCGAGTTCCTTCCTTTTCTTTTAGTCTTTCCTTTAATGGCACTCCAGTGTGGGGGTAACGATGGTTTAGTTGTGTGGCTTTCTTGGCTTTATTTGTAGTTCACATTGCTCTCTTGGGTTGAGTTCGTTAATTGCCAATGGTGGGTCCGATTTGGCTTACACTTGTGCTTGGAGAAAGGGCAGGCCTTCTTGTTACTCATTTTAGCATAGTCTCTTCCATGTAGACATGGATTGGCCCTAATAGTACTTAGGGGAATAAGATTTTTTGTCAGGATAATAAACTTCTCTCTGTCTGAGCTTTAACGCTTTCTGTTTAGGTGGCTGCTTTTAGGCCCACTAGAACAGTATATTTTATGTATTATGATCTTTATCCTCCTGTAAAGGTTGTGTCCTTTGTTAAAGGGGCTGTACCCCCTTCAACTAACTCTCGTGTATTTCTCTTAGTCTTATTTTTATTTCGATTGGAGGAGTGCGAGGCTGAACTTCTATTCATTTCTTAGGCAACCAGCTATCACCAGGTTCGGTAGGTCTGTCACTTCTACCCGGAGTTCTTCCCACTCTTTTGCCACAGAGACGGGTTGGCCCTTAATAGGCTGTCTCGGGGTAGCTCACTTGGTTTCGGGGTTTCAAACTAAAGGTCTCTTTGCTTGGGTGTACTGGCTAAATCATGATGCAAAAGGTACAAGATTTAATCTTTGCTTTTTTGTGCTTATATGGGTTGTTTCATTTCTCTTTCAGCTTTCCCTTGCGGTACTATTTCTATTGCTTTGGTAGGACCTTTTCCGTCTCCCGTACTCAGGTAAAAGAATGGTTTAGTTTTTGGTGTTAGGCTTCTTTTATTTTATTTACATTGTCTAGTTATTGGGTGGTTAAGCTAGCTGTTTGGCTCAGGGTGATCCAGTTTGCATGGATGTCTTCTCGGTGTAAGTGAGATGCTTGACTGACTCAGCCACGCCCTGGGTTTGATCCAAGTGCACCTTCCGGTACACTTACCGTGTTACGACTTGCCTCCCCTTGTCAGTGCTAACATATTAGGTATTTTCGATGCGTTTAGACAGGGGAGAGTGACGGGCGGTGTGTACGCGTCTCAGAGCCGGGTTCAAAGGGACACTCTATTTCCCTTTTACTATTAAATCCTCCTTCAAGCACTGTTTCATGGTGCATGTTCGTAATATTCTATAAATAGAAAATGTAGCCCATTTCTTCCCACCTCATACGCTACACCTCGACCTGACGTTCTGGGCTGTGCCCATCTTGCTTACTTTTATACCCTTCACAGGGTAAGCTGACGACGGCGGTATATAGGCTGGGGTGACTAGAAGTGGTGAGGTTAAACGGGGGTTATCGGTTCTAGAACAGGCTCCTCTAAGGGGGTCTGAGACACCGTCAGGTCCTTTGGGTTTTAAGCTAATGCTTGTAGTACCCTGGCGGACATCTAATTGTAGTTGGATGTCTGAGTTTACGGCTGAGCATAGTGGGGTATCTAATCCCAGTTTGTTTCTCAGCTTTCGTGGGGTCAGGTGAGTTTATTAAAGCTACTTTCGTATATAGGGCCTCGGACACCTAGAAGCGTATGACGGCCAAGGGGCCATTTGGCTTTATCTTATTTATCCTTAACCACCCTTTACGCCGTTATAATATCAACTAGGGCCTCTCGTCTAACCGCGGTGGCTGGCACGAGTTTTACCGGCCCTCTTAACACTAACTGAGTCAAGTTTTCACTCATGGCTTAATGTTTATCACTGCTGAATTCCCTTGGGGGTGTGGCTTGGCTAGGCGTCTTGGGCTAATGTTTGTGCCTGATGCCCGCTCCTCGTCCCCGGGAAGGGGGATTGAGGGCATATTCACTGGGCTGCGGAGACTTGCATGTGTAAGTTGGGTTAGAGCTGATAATAAGGTCGGGACCATGCCTTTGTGCACGCGGAGTTTCTTAGGACCCATCTTAGCATCTTCAGTGCTATGCTCTATATTAAGCTACGCTAGC